TTCTTGGCGTGGATATTGGCAGGAATTGATTGAGACTTTAACATGGGCTCATGAACGTACACCTTTGGCTAACCTGATTCGATGGAGAGATAAACCGGTGGCTCTTTCCATTGTGCAAGCAAGATTGGTTGGATTAGCCCATTTTTCTGTAGGTTATATATTTACTTATGCAGCTTTTTTGATTGCCTCCACATCAGGTAAATTTGGTTAATTCTTGTTTTTTATGTTTCAATGGGTTGTGTCTTCGATAATCTCATTTTTTTCGATGAAGAAGGGGTCCGCCTTCTTTTATTTATACATCTAGGATCTGACTTGTATCATTAATACTAACTAATAGGAAATAAATAAATCATTATGGCAAGGAAAAGTTTGCTTCATAGGCAGAATAAAAGAAAAAAATTGGAACAGAAATATTATTTTATTCGTCGCTCCTCAAAAAAAGAAATAAGCAAAGTTCCCTCATTGAGTGACAAATGGAAAATTCATGGAAAGTTACAATCCTCACCACGTAATAGTGCACCCACGCGTCTTCATCGACGTTGTTTTTCGACTGGAAGGTCGCGGGCTAACTATCGAGACTTTGGGCTATCTGGACACATACTTCGTGAAATGATTCATGCGTGTTTGTTTCCTGGGGCAACAGGGTCCAGTTGGTAAAAATTGAAATATTTCTTTTTATTTTTATGATCGTCGATCGGACTCCTTACCATTCTGTATAAATAGAATAACTTATTTATACAGATATGGTAGGGTCACGTTGTTTGTTCATTAGTTCCCAATTTCGCTTTTCATCTTCAGCGCGGGGTAGAGCAGTTTGGTAGCTCGTAAGGCTCATAACCTTGAGGTCGCGGGTTCAAATCCCGTCTCCGCAACAGTTTTGTGTAAAACAAAAAATTGGGTACGACTTTACCGAATTTTTAATGTTAATTTTATGAAAATTTCACTCTGGGCGGATAGCGGGAATCGAACCCGCGACTTCTCCTTGGCAAAGAGAAATTTTACCATTCAACCATATCCGCATCTTTTTTCCTTCTTGATATAAAATAAAAATGAATTTTGTATATATTATATTAATATAATAAAATATAAAAAATGAATATGAAATGCATTGATCAATAATAAGAATAAGTTTAATAACCCCCCCCTCCAATTTTTATTTGTACTTTCTTTATATTTATTAATGTGTCTCACAGCCCGAAAGAAAGGGGGGCCTTTCGTTTTTTGTCTAGAATAAAATAGGTTCAAGAGATGAAAGAATTAAGGATACCCACCAGAAAAACTAAACCAATCCATAATGATGTACCGGAAAATACAACATTTTTGTTACTTGACCAACCGTCGGAAGAAGCAAATACAACAGGTACACTAATCAACAAGATTGATGAAGTAACAATTAATGCAAAAACAGCTAATTGGAAAGCAATAGTCATGCTTCTAATCCTCCAAACTATCAACAAATCTAAGCATTTGATCTTTTTACGAAGTACCAAAAAAAATTTTACTAAAATGTACATGTAGGGATTTTACCATCAATTGATTGACTCTATTTTAGATGATTTTAGATTTTAGATGAATATATAACTTTACCGCCTTTTTTTTTTTAACACTTTATTCAGACATGAGGAGTCTAGGTAATTATGTTTTTTTACTTCATACGTGGGTTCATACATATTACATATATTACCTTAGAATTATAGAATTAATATAATATATTAAGATGATATCTTTTCGATACAGAGTTAGGGTATAAACTCATATATGTTCTACTGGGAATAAAAAAACTAGCCCTTGGAGAGATGGCTGAGTGGTTGATAGCTCCGGTCTTGAAAACCGGTATAGGTCTGAATAAAGAACTATCGGGGGTTCGAATCCCTCTCTCTCCTTTTACTCGTTCAAATTGAGTTTTATTGGTTTTGTTGGGTCCGTTAGCATAAAATAAAAAAGAATAGCTCGACTAGGTGAGATAGTCGAGCTAGAAAAAACTAGATTCGATGTAAAATAAATAAAAAAAGGAATCGCTTTGAATTAAAATTCAAAGTATTTTCTCACTCACTATAGATGATAAAAAAACGTATTCCTACTTCAAACATTGGGTCTACCAATTAATCAATTAATTAAGAGGGGTCATAGAAAGAACAGGCTCAAAATCACGATCTATTCCTTTTTCAAATCCTGCTGCAGCTGCGCGAGCTCTCCCCGCGTGCCACAAATGACCTACGAATAGAAAGAATCCTAGAACAAAATGAGAAGTAGCTAACCAACTTCTAGGAGAAACATAATTAACTGCATTGATCTCGGTAGCTACACCACCTACAGAATTTAAAGAACCTAAGGGGGCATGAGTCATATATTCCGCGGAACGCCGTTCTTGCCAAGGTTGTATGTCTTTTTTTAGTCTACTCAAGTCCAAACCATTGGGTCCTCTTAAAGGTTCTAACCAGGGAGCACGTAGATCCCAAAAACGCATAGTTTCTCCCCCAAAAATGATTTCTCCAGTAGG